GTTTCGGCTTGAGCCGTACGAGATGAAATTCTCATATGTGGCTCTCAGAGGGGGAGTCCTTCTTGGGTTACCTATCTCAATAAAGTATATGATTGGTTCGAAGAACGTCTCGAGATTCAAGCGATTGCAGATGATATAACTAGTAAATATGTTCCTCCTCATGTCAACATATTTTATTGTCTAGGCGGGATTACGCTTACTTGTTTTTTAGTACAAGTGGCTACGGGTTTTGCTATGACTTTTTACTATCGTCCAACTGTTACAGAGGCTTTTTCCTCTGTTCAATACATAATGACTGAGGCCAATTTTGGTTGGTTAATTCGATCAGTTCATCGATGGTCAGCAAGTATGATGGTTCTAATGATGATCTTGCACGTATTTCGTGTGTATCTTACGGGTGGGTTTAAAAAACCCCGCGAATTAACTTGGGTTACGGGGGTGGTTCTGGCTGTATTGACCGCATCTTTTGGCGTAACTGGTTATTCCTTACCTCGGGACCAAATTGGCTATTGGGCAGTAAAAATCGTAACAGGCGTGCCTGAAGCTATTCCTATAATAGGATCGTCCCTGGTAGAATTATTACGTGGAAGCGCTAGTGTGGGCCAATCCACTTTGACTCGTTTTTATAGTTTACATACTTTTGTATTACCTCTTCTTACTGCCGTATTTATGTTAATGCACTTCCCAATGATACGTAAGCAAGGCATTTCAGGTCCTTTATAGAAAAGGCAGATCATATATATTTGTAATTTATCATATAGGGGAGGAACAAAAATATTTAATTGCTACAAAACAAATATGGATTATTGAAAAATTAAGGCATGTTATTTGGATACTTCTCTTCAACTCTGAAGTATTGTATTGTTACGAATAGTTGAAGTATATTTTACTAAAAGAGGATGGATTATGGGAGTGTGTGACTTGAACTATTGATTGTTCCATGCGGATATATGATTTTTTCCGCCACGTTGGAATTCACAACCCAATGTGTCTCTGCATCCAACCATCAGGTCAATCCCCTTATGTAGCATAGGATAGGCCGGTTAGCTTGAGGAGAATCTTTTCTATGATTATACCCTAATCATGTTATGCATGAACAGGCTCCGTAAGATCCCTAGAATAAGTGATGTGGCATGATCCAATGTTCTATCTATTCCACTTTGTTTGATTTTTTTTATTATTTTATTATATAATTATATATTATAATAATTATTATAAAATTATAATTTATTAATTTATTAGTAATTAGATATTAGATTAGATAGATAGTATTTATTTGATTAATTTGATTTGATAGTAATCTAATTATAGTATGTAGATGCATTCATTTCCTTTGCATCGACCCTGATCTATAATACTATCGGAGTGAAATAAGGGATCTAAAGAAGAACAGAGATTAGACTTTATTAATAATAAGTAAAAACTTTGTATTGTTGTATGTAAGAAAATCGAGATTTTGTGGGGATAAATAGCAAACAAAAGACATGAGATAATCCAAAAAGTACTTGATCATTATCGAATTTGTAAGCCTGCTTGGATATGGAGCATTTCTTTGCCAGAACTGAATTCTTTGCAATGAGCAATGAATCGTTGCAACCCGGGGAAATGGAATTTCATAAATCTTTTCTTACATAGAGTCATTCTACATTGTATATGTAGATATGTATGATATGAAATATAGATTCTCTATGTACCCATTTATGTTCTATGGATCTATTTCTGTCATTCTTTTGATTCTTGTGCTCGAGCCGGATGATAAAAAATTATCATGTCCGGTTCTTTTGGGGGATGGATCCTTAAGAATTCACCTATCCAAATAACAAAGAAACCTGATTTGAACGATCCTGTATTAAGAGCTAAATTGGCTAAGGGTATGGGGCATAATTATTATGGAGAACCTGCATGGCCCAATGATCTTTTATATATTTTTCCAGTAGTAATTCTAGGCACTATTGCATGTAATGTAGGCTTAGCAGTTCTAGAGCCGTCAATGATTGGTGAACCGGCAGATCCCTTTGCAACTCCGTTGGAAATATTACCCGAATGGTACTTCTTTCCCGTATTTCAAATACTTCGTACAGTACCAAATAAGTTATTGGGTGTTCTTTTAATGGTTTCAGTACCAATAGGATTATTGACAGTACCCTTTTTGGAGAATGTCAATAAATTCCAAAATCCATTTCGTCGTCCAGTAGCTACAACAGTCTTTTTGATCGGTACTGCAGTAGCTCTTTGGTTAGGTATTGGAGCAACATTGCCTATTGAGAAATCCTTAACTTTAGGTCTTTTTAAAATTGATTAAACCGTGAAATGCCAGGACATAGGTATCTAAGGAAGATCCCGTTCTGGATCTTCCCTAGATACATCAATCAATTTTAGAATCTTAAGTAGGTTTATGATCTATATCCGCAAATATATGGATCGTGCCGTAGATTCAAAACTCATTCTATTCTTTTTTCTTTATAAAAACTAAAAAATTTTAGAATTCCAACGGATTTAAAATTAACACTTTTTCTTAGGTAAATTGATTGAAAAATGCTTCTGTAGAGTGCCCAATATCTGTTTTACATCTTCTATGCGAAAATATTCCATTTTCATAAGATCCTCTTGACTATGACTCAAAAGGTCCAATAATGTATGTATATTGGACCTTTTGAGATAATTATAGGCCCTGGAAGGCAATTCTGATTGGTCAATAAAAATACATGTTAATGGAATTCGTTTTTTGTTTTTCTTTAAATCAGTGAATTTGTCTTGAAAGGAAAAAGGGGGTAGATTCGATCTGTTTTCATTTTCCTCGAAATTCATGTCCTTTTTTTCTGCATGTAGAAAGGGAATCAATAAATCAATCAAATTACGAGAAGCTTCATAAAGTGCTTCTTTAGGAGTTAAACTTCCATTCGTCCATACTTCTAGAAAGAGTATTTCTTGTTTTTCATTCCCATTCCCGTAAGAATGAATACTATGATTCGCATTTAGAACAGGCATGGATACAGTATCTATAGGATAACTTCCATTGTGAGATTCGTTTGTAGATTTCATATGATATCCGCGATCTCTCTTGATTTGTAATTCAATACACAAATCAATTGGTTCTGTCAGGTTAGCTATATGCTGTGTCGTGTCAACTATTTCTACAGAAGGTGGTGAGATGATATCTTGAGCGGTTATGTATTTTGGACCTCTGACGCAAATGGATGCGTCCCTAACTCCATATAGATTACTTTTCAATACAATTTCTTTCAAATTTATTAAAATATCATGTACTGATTCTTCAATACCTACTATCGTAGAATATTCGTGCAGCACATTCTCAGATGTTGCACGTGTGATAAATGTTCCTTCTATTTCGCCAAGTAAAGACCTTCGCATGGCAATACCTACGGTATCGGCTTGACCTTTCATAAGCGGGGACAGAACGAAACGACCATAATAAAGGCGCTTGCTGTCTACTCTTGATTCAACACATTTCCACTGTAGTGTTCGAGTGGATCCTGCTACTTCTTCTAGAACCATACTATTATTTTTATTTTCTTTATTATTATTGGATCGGATCATTTACTCATTTATTTTTCTTGGAATCTCTTGAATTCTTATTTCTACACACGTCTTTTTTTAGGGGGGCGACATCCATTATGTGGCATGGGTGTTACATCACGTACGAAACTTAATAGTATTCCGCTTCTACGAATGGCTCGTAATGCCGCATCTCTTCCGAGACCTGGACCCTTTATCATAACTCCTGCTCGTTGCATACCCTGATCCACTACTGTACGAATAGCGTTGAGTGCTGCTGCTTGAGCAGCATAAGGTGTTCCTTTTCTTGTGCTTCTGAATCCAGAAGTCCCCGCGGAAGCCCAAGAAACTACCCGACCTCGTACGTCTGTAACAGTTACAATAGTATTGTTGAAACTCGCTTGAACATGAATAACTCCTTTCGGTATTCGACGTTCATTCTTATGTGAACCAATACGTGCATTCTTACGTAAACCAATTTTTGCTATAGGTTTTGTCATATTTTATTATCTCATATTCATAAGAATAAAAAAAAAATAAGGAAGAATCAGAGATATACAGAAAGATACGCGGAATATCCATTTTATATGAAAACTGATTCTTTTTTCTTTCTTTTTACATGTACATGGGTTTTTTCTTTTAGAAAGTTCTTTATTTAGAACTTGAGAAGAATTATCCCTGTCTCTGTTTATGTCTCGGATTGGAACAAATTACTATAATTCGCCCGCGCCTACGGATCAGTCGACATTTTTCACAAATTTTACGAACAGAAGCCCTTATTTTCATATTTTTTATTCCTTACCTTCATTCTGAATCTATTTTTTTGTATTCCTTACCTTCATTCTGAATCTATTTTTTTGGAAACAAAAATTAGTTTTTTTTTTCGAATTATACCCCTACGAGAGGGATGTTTAAAAGAATGATCTAATCGTTCGAATCTTTTTTTCGAAGTCTATAAATTATGCGTCCCCTGGTTGAATCATAACGACTCATTTCTATTTTTACTCTATCTCCGGGTAGTATACGTATAAAACTGCGTCGGATTCTCCCTGAAATATAACCTATAATTAGATCTTGATTATCTAATCGAACTCGAAACATACCGTTGGAAAGTGACTCAGTAATTAAACCCTCATGAATCAATTTTTGTTCTTTCATTTCAGATAACCCCCTTTAAGTATCAACTACTAGAGGAAGAGTTCTATAATTCACTTCTCCTCTCTATTTTACATTTACAAATAGATAAATAGTAAATTCGAGAGAGTATTAAGTTACCGCAGGAGAATCACCATATATAACACAAAATTTCTCCTCCAATTTTTGCTAGTCGAGCTTCTCGATCTGTCATTATACCTCGAGCAGTAGAAAGAATTATAATCCCCATTCCGCCTAAAATCTTAGGAATTTTTTGATAGTTGGAATAAATTCGCCGACCGGGTCGGCTGATACGCTTTAAAATAATTTTATTCCCTTTCCTAGTCTTTCTATGTCGTAAGGTTAAAACCAAGAATTTTTTTTGACTTTCTTGATGTTTTCGAACGTTTTCAATAAAACCTTCTCGTAAAAGTATTTTAACAATATTTTTAGTGATATTAGTAGATGCTATTTGAACCCTTCCCTTTTTATCCATGTCAGCATTTCTTATAGAAGTTATTATATCGGCAATAATGTCCCTACCCATGACGAATTATAGTTATTGGTGCCTCCTCATTTTTGATATAATCAACATGCTTTTTTTGTTTTAGTTTCATTTTTTTCTTTTTTATTGAATTTTTTTATTATTAAATTAGAATTTCTTTTAATTAAAAGTATATGCATGAGACACGATCTATTAATTGGATCTATTTCAGATATTCGAATTAATAGAAAATAGAAGTTCAATTCTAGAATTATATATTCTATTCTATATCTATACTATGATATAAATATGACTATGATATAACTAGAAATAAAAATAGGAATGAATATACTATAAAATAGTCTAATTTAATATATCAAAATATAAAATATAAATAGTCGAATAATAATAATTAAATAATGATTAATATAATAACAATTAATTAATTATAATTAATTAATAAATTATAAATTAATATAATAATATATAATATAGAGAATAGAAATATAAAATAAAGTATGTCCTATTTTAACCTACTAGTCTGATTTAGAAGTATAAGACTTCGGGTGCTAATGAAACTATTTTAGTAAAATTCAACTGTCTCAATTCCCGAGCAATCGCACCAAAAATTCTAGTTCCTTTTGGATTTCCTTCTTTATCAATGATAACCGCTGCATTGTCATCATATCGTATTATCATGCCATTGTCACGTTTGAGTTCTTTACACGTGCGTACAATCACAGCTCTAATTACTTCTGATCTTTCTAGAGGCATGTTGGGCACTGCTTCTTTGATTACAGCAACAATAACATCGCCAATATGAGCATATCGTTGATTACCAGTTCCTATGATTCGAATACACATCAACTCTCGAGCTCCGCTGTTATCCGCTACATTTAAAAGGGTCTGAGGTTGAATCATATCATTTTTTTTTTTTATCTCTTATTTCAATGCAAGGGACAAGGGAAAAAATACATATTGTCTGTCCAGAGATAAAGAAATCCGCGTTTGTTTTTTCATTCTCAATACACCTTTACTTACTTTTGTTTACCTATCCTGATCCTGAAATAACAAATTGAGTTCGTATAGGCATTTTGCATGCAGCTATTTTCATAGCTGCTTTGGCTACAGTTTCTGATACTCCACTTATTTCATAAAGTATTCGGCCCGGTTTAACAACGGATACCCAATATTCGGGGGATCCCTTCCCCGAACCCATACGTGTTTCCATAGGTCTTACTGTAACAGGTTTGTCGGGAAAGATACGTACCCATACCTTTCCACCACGACGTGCATATCGTGTCATTGATCTTCGCCCTGCTTCTATTTGTCTAGCTGTGATCCAAGCAGGTTCAAGTGCCTGAAGAGCATATCTTCCGAAACAAATATGATTGCCTCGGCAAGATATTCCCTTCATTCTACCTCTATGTTGTTTACGAAATCTGGTTCTTTTTGGGTCATAGTTGATGGTTGTTTCTGAATTCCATCTCTACTGCAGAACCGGACATGAGAGTTTCTTCTCATCCAGCTCCTCGCGAATCACTAGACGTGTTTGTTTATGGATAATGCTTATTTCTTTTACTTTTCAAAAATTTTCTAAAGTATTTAACTTTACCTCATATTGAATCATCCAAAAAGTCATACAATAAATGAAATATAAATTTCAATAAAAAATAAAAAATATAAAACAAAAGGTTACGCGGGCGAATATTGACTCTTTTCTCTTTTATTTGTAGGATCATTTTCTGACTAGTCAGAAGAAATCTATGTTATTCTTGGTTCATTCCGCCATCCTACCCAATGAATCATTAGGATTGACTCTTTTTCAATCAAATCCTATGTAGTCACAGGTTCCATCGTTCCCATAGCTTCTCCATTAATGCTTAGGCCTGAACTCTGCAATGGAGCTCCCAACAAAATCAGTTATTTGTTTCTGAGTCAATCTCCTCAGTTTTCTTAACCCGAAGCTCGATTCAATTATTCATCTATGTTTCTATTATTTATATCCTTATTCTATCTTATTATTTTTTTATCTATCTTATTAGATAGATAATCTCTATATTAATTATTGATTAGATTATTATTATTTAGTAATTATTTATATATTCATTCTATTTTTTATTATATTATATTTATGTTATATTTATATGTATAATATTTTATTATATTAATATTAAATATTATATTATATTTGATATTATAGATATTCTAATTATAATTTATATTTTTATTATTTTATTTTATATTTAAAAATTCTAAATATAAAATAATAGAAAATATAAAAAATATGAATGTTGTATATTGATTTTGTATATTTATTATATTTATTGTATATTGATGTTGATGCTTTATCACACTGCCTTTTT